TAATAAATTAATTCAAATTAGCATATCTGCCACGTAAGGTATCCTCATGTTATCACAAACATAAGAAATCAAAGTATTTTGGCACTGTCAATCCAGAAGTAGATTAATAAAAAAACTCGGGGAACTCATCGATTCATCTAGTATTTAAATATATAATTCATTTATCAATTTACTAGATTGAAACCTTCTCACGTTCAAAAATGGATAGATTCAATGTCGCATTCAGTAAAGATTTATGATACATGTATCGGGTGTACTCAATGTGTCCGAGCCTGTCCCACGGATGTATTAGAAATGATACCTTGGGACGGATGTAAAGCCAAACAAATAGCTTCCGCTCCAAGAACAGAGGATTGTGTCGGTTGTAAGAGATGTGAATCCGCCTGTCCAACAGATTTCTTGAGTGTTCGAGTTTATTTATGGCATGAAACAACCCGCAGCATGGGTATAGCTTATTAATACGTTACAGAAAACCCTACTTGAGCTCATTTTTTTTTACCGCCGAAACCTGTGCTCAAAAATATCTTATTTTTGGGCATAGGTTTTTCTGGTCCAAGTGTATCTTGTCTTTACCACGAACAAATTTCCTTGGTTAACAATAATTGTAGTTTTACCAATATTTGCGGGTTCCTTTATGTTATTTTTTCCACATAAAGGAAATAGGGTAATTAGGTGGTATACTATATGTATATGCATGTTAGAGCTTCTTCTAACAACCTATGCATTCTGTTATCATTTCCAATTGGACGACCCATTAATCCAGCTAGTAGAGGATTATAAATGGATCGATTTTTTTGATTTCCGTTGGAAATTAGGAATAGATGGACTGTCTATAGGACCGGTTTTATTAACAGGATTTATCACTACTTTAGCTACTTTAGCAGCCTGGCCTGTTACTCGGGATTCTCGATTATTCCATTTCTTGATGTTAGCAATGTACAGTGGTCAAATAGGATTATTTTCTTCTCGAGACCTTTTACTTTTTTTCATCATGTGGGAATTAGAATTAATTCCAGTTTATCTACTTCTATCCATGTGGGGAGGAAAGAAACGTCTCTACTCAGCCACAAAATTTATTTTGTACACGGCTGGAGGTTCCATTTTTCTATTAATGGGAGTTCTGGGTATCGGTTTATATGGTTCTAATGAACCAACATTAAATTTTGAAACATCAGTGAATCAGTCGTATCCTGTGGCTTTGGAAATAATATTCTATATTGGATTTTTTATTGCTTTTGCTGTCAAATCACCGATTCTACCCCTACATACATGGTTACCAGATACCCACGGAGAGGCGCATTACAGTACTTGTATGCTTCTAGCCGGAATTTTATTAAAAATGGGAGCGTATGGATTGATTCGTATTAATATGGAATTATTACCACACGCTCATTCTATATTTTCTCCTTGGTTGATGATAGTAGGTACAATACAAATAATCTATGCAGCTTCAACATCTCCCGGCCAACGTAATTTAAAAAAAAGAATAGCCTATTCCTCCGTATCTCATATGGGTTTCATACTTATAGGAATTGCTTCTATAACCGATACGGGACTAAATGGGGCTATTTTACAAATAATCTCTCATGGATTTATTGGTGCTGCACTTTTTTTCTTGGCGGGAACGAGTTATGATAGAATACGTCTTGTTTATCTCGACCAAATGGGCGGAGTTGCTATCCCGATGCCAAAAATATTTACGATGTTCAGTAGTTTTTCCATGGCTTCGCTTGCATTACCGGGTATGAGTGGTTTTGTTGCAGAAGTGATAGTCTTTTTAGGAATAATTACCAGCCAAAAATATCTTTTAATGCCCAAAATTGCCATCACTTTTGTAATGGCAATTGGAATGATATTAACTCCTATTTATTCATTATCTATGTTACGCCAGATGTTCTATGGATATAAGTTATTTAATACTCCAAACTCTTATGTTTTTGATTCTGGACCGCGCGAGTTATTTGTTTCGATCTCTATTTTTCTACCTGTAATAGGTATTGGTATGTATCCGGATTTTGTTCTTTCATTATCAGTTGACAAGGTTGAGGGTATTCTATCTAATTATTTTTATAGATAATTTTCTTAAAGAAAAAAACTCCTAGGATTTTGAAGAGTTGGTTGACTAATGAAAAAAAAAAAAAGAAAGATTTTTATTCTCTTAAATCTTAAATAAAGTAAAAACAAAATATGAATTTTAATTTTCACCCAATATACTTGGTCTTTGCGAGAACCGTGTGAATCACTACACTACTTGATTCACACGGTTCTCGCCGGTTGACACAAGGTGTTTTCTATACACCGTATTCCACTCTGTTTGTATTCGTAAGAACTTTTCTTGAATTTAACTAGAGGTTAACGTAAATGAACCATAACTATGTAGCCCGATTCCTAATAGATTGACCCCAAAATAGCATATCCAAATTATAAGAAAACCTAGAGTCGCCACAATTGCGGAATTTGCCCCCTGAAAATTTTTATTTGTTCGAGTATGCAAATAAATTGCGAATACGATCCAAGTAATAAAGGCCCAAGTTTCCTTTGGATCCCAACTCCAATATGATCCCCATGCTTCATTAGCCCATACTGCTCCTGAAAGAATACCTATGGTTAAAAATATAAATCCTAGGCTAATCACACGATAACTCCAATAATCTAATTGTTGAATCAATTGGGCCTTGTAATAATTCTTAGCAGAAAAAAAAGAAGTTTTTTTAAAAATATTGTTTCTTTCATTCTTGTATTGGATTTCACCAAACGAAAATGACTCATTTAATTTGAATAAATAATTACTTTTATAAGTATAAAAAATCTTTCTAAATGTAATCACTAGAAGTGCTACTGATAATAATGATCCACAAAGAAGAGCCGCATAACTCAATATCATCATACTTACGTGCATTATTAACCACTCCGATTGTAGAGCAGGTACTAATATTGTGGGTTTACCGATTTCAGTTAAAAGACCCGAAGTAGCAAAGCCTTGGGTAAAAATAGTACTTGAGGCAGTTATTGTGGTTAAATAATTTTTTCTTATTTTGAAATAAGGGACTATATGAATAAGAGAGAAACTCCATGAAAGAAAGATTAATGATTCATATAAATCACTTAGTGGAAAATGGCCCGAATAAATCCAACGAGTGATTAATAATCCTGTTAGACATAAAAAAGTAACTATCATTCCCTTTTCTGACGAATCATATGATTTTATGATTTCATTGCCCAATAACGTTATCAAATGAATTGTAATTACAATTGAAACAATCGAAAAGGAAATATGAGTGAATATATGCTCTAAGGTTGAAAATATCATAAAAATGAAAAAAAGGGAGGGAATCCCCTAAATTAATATTAATTAAGAAATAGAAATCGGGAATTAAATTTATTTTTATTATACGATCTATTGGATCTCTTTTAGAAGATGGCATGCCGCCACTCGGACTCGAACCGAGATGCTCTAGCACTGCTTCCTAAGAGCAGCGTGTCTACCGATTTCACCATAGCGGCTTACTCGAACTAATAATAGCCTATTTATATTCAATCGTCGAGATTGAACAAGTCAATTCAATCCAATAAGTTTTTTTGTAAAGATTAAAATTGATAAAAAAATGAGTTCAAAAGTCAATTTCAAGGTTCATTAGTTTCATTTATGAGGGTGCCCTGGTTTATTTATCTTTATTTATCTTAGGGCTTTGACGTAGTTTATCCGATTCTAAAATCCAACTTTTACAAGTAGATAACTCTCTCCATAGAATCAAAAAAACTGTTTTCATTTCTTACTTTTATGGATACGTCATTATTTTTCGTTTATCTGATTTCATAAATTTCAAACAAAAAATGAATTTTCGCAATGAATAAAAAATAAACATATTTTGGATTTCTCCAAATTGACACATTATTTGTATTTGTACATTTACACATTAGTTGTACATAATATCTCAACAATGAAGTTCTTTTATTGATTGGGTTCAAAGTTGGAGATATATGGTAAATCCATTCCATATAGTAATTAATCAAAATTCTAAATTAAGAAATCATAAAGTTATCCAAAATTTTTTAATACGGAATCCCTTAGTGTCAACAATCCCTTAATTTGAACTAAAAATAAAAATATTATATCTGACCTTCCCGAGAAAGAGAAATCTTTTTCATTATTGTAAGGTAAAGGTCGATGGGGAAAAGAAGACTCCCCACCACAAAAATCTTAGTGAAAATATACTATAAAGAAAAAAAATACAATATTTTTTTCTTTATTCTCTCTTTTTTTTTTTTAGACATCTTATAAGATTGAAACCTGGTCTATTTCATATTGATTAGAATAGGGACTGCCAATTGTGAATTTTATATTAACAAATTATTCAGCCACTTTTTTGAGTCAAATCCATTCCGATTATTCCAATATTTTAGGACTTATTAGTTTGGCGTACAAAAAAACTTTTTGAATTCCCGGTAGAAAGAGATTTCCCTAATGACAAAGCTTTTAACGCCGCCCAATACCCTTTCCTTTTCCAAATATTTTTACGAATACGTTTTTTTGATATAGAAGTACGTTTTTTTGGAACTGCCATTTTAAAATCATTAAATCATTATTATAGTTGGATGTGAAAGACATCTATTGTTCAAAACAAATTATTATTTCTTATTCATTATCTATTTTTTCTATAAATAATATTCTCTTCATAAACAATAAATATAGATATGGGAAAGATACGTGAAAATTGGATCAAAAATTACTCGAAATAACAAATTTGATATAGCTATTTCTGCAAGATTTAGATTCCATACAATATTCGTAAAACCAAAAATTTTTGGTTTGGAACTCTTAGTTCTCGTTCTTTATCTCTCAAATTTATATCTTTAGAATCCGCTAGGTCATAGAAATGAAACTTAATTTTTTAATCAAATAAAGAAAGAACCTAAAAGACGTTGATTTTCTCATTCTAGACTTTATTTACATGTAATAAAATACCTCAAAGGATTGTAAACTTTTGCCTAATAAAAAA